TTATTGGATTATTTACTGATCTGGGTCTGATAGACCTGGGATATTTTAATGTTTTCTATTTCTTCGACGGAAGAATTTCATGTTGATCGTAGAGCCATATGCTATATTTACTGTGATAGACCTGGGATATTTTAATGTTTTCTATTTCTTCGACGGAAGGTCAAAATCAATTTCATATTGATCGTGAAGGTCAAAATCGATTTCATATTTATTGTAGAGCCGTATGCTATATAAAAAATAAAAAAAAAAGATGCCTGCCTGTACGGCTTCTAATTTACTCTTTATTAGTTTTTACTCTTTATTAAATTAGTTTTTTCTTATTTATATACCTTCCTTATGATCCAAAATTAGTATAGTAGATAGCCTTATTATATTATATGTTATATTCTCAGGGTAATGATCCATCAACCTGCTAGTTCTTTTTATGAGGGACAAACAGCAGAATGTATGCTGGAAGCAAATGAATTACTGAAAATGCGGGAAACTATGACAAAGATTTATGCACAAAGAACAGGCAAACCTTCATGGCAGATATCCAAAGACATGGAAAGGGATCATTATATGTCAGCAGAAGAAGCCCAAGCCCACGGAATTGTTGATATGGTAGCGGAATGAATCTTTGTGAATAAAAACTGTGAGCCGAGGGCATTCCTCATAAAAACACGATTTGAGGTTTCATTTTCACAGAGTTCAACAAGCAATCGATATCTCAAAGAATGTAGTGTAGTACTCTTTCTTTGGAATAGCAATCCTTATTTATTTATCGTATTAACAATCGAACGAACAAATCTCTATATGAATTTCATTGGACCTAGCAATGATAGATTGGAAGACTCAAAAGATTCTTCCGATATCAATAGGTTGGTTGGGCTTTAGAAGAGAAAGATCTCAAATATCTGGAGTTTCCTTTTGTATATTATTATGAATTATTTATTCTTAATTATTATTATTACTTATATGGATCTTCTTACCAATTAAAAGAATCTATTTAAAAGAATCTAAATAATTCATAACTATCAGGTTAGGATTAATCTAAACCAACTCATTATATATATATGACTCACCATGCCAACTATAAAGGAACTTCTTCTCATTCTTCTAATAAAACTTCTTAGACTTATAATACTACTTATTCTAAGAATACTTAGACGGATCTGGCGACCAGATCTAAAACCATATTGTTAAAATAAATAATTCATAACTATCGGGTTAGGTTTGATCTAAACCAACTCATTATATATATATTAGTTTAGCTTCTACTTCTATAATAATAATAAGGAGATGTATCACCATGCCAACTTGGAAAGAACTGCTTCTCGTTGTTCTAATAAAACTTCTTAGAGTTATAATACTACTTATTCTAAGACTACTAGGTTTGATCTGGATCTTCCGACCAGATCTAAAACCATATTGTTAAAATAAATAATTCATAACTATCGGGTTAGGTTTGATCTAAACCAACTCATTATATATATATTAGTTTAGCTTCTACTTCTATAATAATAATAAGGAGATGTATCACCATGCCAACTTGGAAAGAACTGCTTCTCGTTGTTCTAATAAAACTTCTTAGAGTTATAATACTACTTATTCTAAGACTACTAGGTTTGATCTAAACCAACTCATTATATATATATTAGTTTAGCTCCTACTCCTATAATAATAAGAATAAGTAAATGGATCACCATGCCAACTTGGAAAGAACTGCTTCTCATTGTTCTAATAAAACTTCTTAGACTTATAATACTACTTAGACTTAGAATACTACTTATTCTAAGAATACTTACACGGATCTGGATCTTCCGACCAGATATAAAACCATTTTTGTTCAAAGAATCTAAATAATTCATAACTATCAGGTTAGGATTAATCTAAACCAACTCATTATATATATATGACTCACCATGCCAACTATAAAGGAACTTCTTCTCATTCTTCTAATAAAACTTCTTAGACTTATAATACTACTTATTCTAAGAATACTTAGACGGATCTGGCGACCAGATCTAAAACCATATTGTTAAAATAAATAATTCATAACTATCGGGTTAGGATTGATCTAAACCAGCTCATTATATATATGACTCACCATGCCAACTATAAAACAACTTATTAGAAACACAAGACAGCCAATCCGAAATGTCACAAAATCTCCCGCTCTTCGGGGATGCCCTCAGCGCCGAGGAACATGTACTAGGGTGTATGTGCGACTCGTTTAGATCATAGACTAAAAAAAAGAAATCTTTCCGGTATCGGTGATTGTTTAAGATAGTGTGTTTGAATGGAATTCTTCCATTCACACACACTATCTTAACTTAAACAAAAATCTATTCTATTAGTAAGAATTATATGATTCTATATATAATTCTATTGTGTATAAAATTTATGGTTTCGATTGGTGCAAACCGAATCACCTTAATTTGCAATTTAAGATGAAAAAGACTTTCCCATTGGTAACAAATGGTTATCCATTAAGCGGGAAAAATCCTATTTCAAAGAAACGAAAATTATGCCCTAAATCTTGCAAGAACGGACAAAGAGGGTCAACTACCCAGCTAATCTTCATACTTAAATACCGTTACTGTATAGCTAGATTTCGTTGTGAAAGACCTATTACTAGATATTTCATGGGTAGAGCCCATGAGTGTGAACTGTACAAGTTAACAATAACATTGATTAAATCAAGATTCAATGAAGGAAGGGGCTCCGGTGTATAGAGAGGACCTCACCGTTTAAAAAGTAATCATAGAAACGATGGAACCCGCCATTTTTTTTCTATTTATTCTATTTAATTTACTATATTTTTTTAAATACCTAGTATACAACTAGTATACAATTTATTATTTCGAGGTTAAATGCTTAGAAAAAAAAAAAAATCGTGGTTGGGAAGGTTATAGTAGCAAAAGCCATTGGAATTTTTCTTTTATACATTGGAATAATCCATTTTTGTTATTACTAGACTAGGAAGGAGAAAAGAATAACTGAAAGAAAAAAATCAAATAGTTATTCATCAAAGTCTCATTTATTCAATGACCAGAATTAAACGAGGATATATCGCTCGAAAACGGAGGACAAAAATTCGTTTATTTACATCAAGTTTTCGAGGAGCTCATTCAAAACTTACTCGAACTATTTCACAACAGAACATAAAAGCTTTGGTTTCGGCTCATCGGGATAGAGATAGGAAAAAAAGGGATTTTCGCAGTTTGTGGATCAGTCGAATAAATGCAATAATTGGCCAGAAGAAACCAAAAATATACTATATTTATAGTAAATTAATTTATAATATGTCCAAGAGGCAATTGCTTCTTAATCGTAAAATAGTTGCACAAATAGCTATATTAAAAGGGAATTGTCTTTTTATGATTGCCAACGAGATCATAAAAAATAAGAATTCCCCGGAGACTGAACTCCGGGAAGGTGGTCGAATAGAAGAGATTTGTATAATAAAATAGAATTCATATGACAAAGTCATCAAAATAAATAAACAACCACGCTCAAAAAAAATTATCCCTCTTCACCTATTATCTTTTTTCTTACAACGCAACAACCCCAATAGGATTGTCGTAGTTTTCGAACAAAATATCAATCCACATTTCAATTGAGTTTAGATTCAAAATTGAATTCAATTGAAGAGTAACTCTATCTTTTTTTTTTTTTTAAAACAGTAGTAGTTCTAGTGGTCGACTTGCTTTTTTCAAATTTTTTTTTTCCCTTATTAACAAAACGTGACAAAGGAGCATTAACAAAGGGTAACGAAGATAAAATACGAGCTTGTTTTATAGCAATCGTAATTAATCGTTGTTGTTTTAAGGTCAATCTATTCACGCGTCTAGATAATATTTTTCCTTGTTGACTAATAAATCGATAAAGTAAAATCATGTTTTTATAATCAATTCGATCCCCCGATTGGATCGGGGACAAACTCCTACGAAAAGATTTCTTGGATTTAAGAAAGAGTCGCTTAGATTTATCCATGGTTTGTTTATTCCTATACCAAAATCCTATTTCGTATAAAAAAGGATTTGTTTTCTTTATATTCTTATTTCTTTTAATATATGTTTGTTATATAATGAAATATATGCTATAGAATGTTATATGTATATAATTTCATGTTCTATAATGTTATATATAGGATTTATATGTTATATATATAATTTACAGATATATAATATATAATTTAATATATAATTTTTAGAATATATCTTCTATCTGAAATCATTTTTCATCTACCTTGTAAGGGTGACACACAAGCGATCCATTTTCTCTATTTCTTTATCTCTGCATGAATCATATGTTTGCAACAAAAGGGACAGAATTTTCTCAATTCCAATCGACTAGGGGTATTGTGTCGATTCTTTTGAGTAATATATCTAGAAATACCCGTTGATTCCTTATTAACACTCTTTTGATCACAACTGGTACATTCCAAAATAACAGTTATTCGGATATCTTTACCCTTGGCCATGAACCTCCTTTGGTTTTTTGATTCACTTAACTCTTCGATTTTCAGATTCGAAGCGAAGAATAAAAAAGGAACGAAAAAAAGTATAAGTTGATAATTCAAAATCAAATTATGAAAGATTTTGTTCCAATTCATTTTATATAGTACAGTAATAATTCAGTAATACAATGATTTCGAACTATATTTCGAATCGCAGTACAGTATTTCATTTTTCATTTAAGTATCTTGTATGATATTATTGCCCCTGCCCTAGCATTTCAATTCCATTTCCGGTCTCACTCTATTATTAATAGCAATGGAATTGAATTATTAATTCAATTCCATTGAAACCAGGGAAAAATTCTGAGTTTCACTGAGACCAAATACACCTTTCTTCTTTCTCTTTTTTTTTCTAACTTATTCTAATTAGAAAAAAAAAAAGAAATGAAAGAAGAAGGAATTAATCACAGATATTTGATTGGATCTCTAATCTTCGTCACACCTTCCCGTGCCAATAACTAGAATGAAAAAAAGGGGAATATCAATGCATCCGGGAATAAACGATTAATTTCTATCAAGATACCCGCTAAAGCCCCGAACCATAGAGTACTTGCCACTGGTGCCACAGAGAGATATGTTTTTAGATCTCGCATTTCAAATAATCCTCCTTCGTTTTTTTCTTGTAATTTGTAATACACAATTACATATAGGAATATGAATATGATCAAATGGTTATTTTATTAATAACCACTTGCATTTGTCGGTGGAAGTCCGAATTCAATCAAATTGAATTGTACAACGATTCATTAGATATCTTTATTTATTTTATAGAGCATGATTTTTATTTCATATATATTATATATATTCTTATTAATATTCTCTTCTAATAATATTAGAATAACTATATTAGATTATTCTATTATTTTTATGAATTTGATTATATTAATAGAATTGTTCTCTTTTTCATATTTTTTTTTATAAATATTTTTGATATGTGGATTCTATTTAATTTAATATATCTTCTTTATTTTTATTATTATACTCTATATATTCTCTTTATTTAATTAAATATTCGAAATAGGATTTTTTTTCTTTTTTCATATTCGATATTATAGGATATGAGAAAGTAAAAAAAAAAGAAAAAAAATGGCAGGATATATGATATATATAACAGAAAATTGTGGAAAAGAAGACAAAGATTGTTTACAATGACACTGTAAACCAATGGAAAGGGATGTAGCGCAGCTTGGTAGCGCGTTTGTTTTGGGTACAAAATGTCACAGGTTCAAATCCTGTCATCCCTATCCCGAACTATTAGTTATCATATGAGCAGTAAAAAGAGATCAATTGAGACCGATTTAAATTGGACATACATACTCAATATCCGTAGTTAACTATGGATATTGAGTATGTATATGCATCCAAGATGTATTTGCATCACATAAAATAAGATTATTGATGAAAAGAAAGCGCTCTTAGTTCAGTTCGGTAGAACGCGGGTCTCCAAAACCCGATGTCGTAGGTTCAAATCCTACAGAGCGTGATTCCATTCTTGTTAGATTGAGAATGAGACTGAACTAATGGCACAACAGTCTAATCTAAAGTCTGAATTTGATCTCCTGTTTTTTATTTTAGGATTAAAAGATATAGGAGGTCAAAAAACAAAAGAGATGTTACTTAATCAAAGATCCAACTGATCACCACGTCGGTATTGTAAATATGCAGTTACAAATAATCCAGCCAAAGTAATAGGAATTAGACCTAACACGATTCCAAATAGAAAAACTTCAATCATTTGAATTTGTTTGAAAGGAAAAAAAAGGGAGGGTAATATCTATCCTTAAATATGAATCTGTATTTACCATGAGTCTCAATCACCAAGAATTGGAAATTGACATAATAAGGAACTATAGAATATCTAGCATATTCCAAAATTCCAAATTCCTCTTCAAATTTCAAATCAAATAAGTCGTATCTTATTCAGACTGATAAAAAGACCTGCGGTTATAGTTAAAACTGCTAGTAGAAAACCGAAATAACTGGTTATAGTGGGCATAAGGAAACTAAATGAAATATGTTCTTTTTATACATATGTTTATAAAGCACTTTCCTAAGTTTCCATTTTTGAGATAAAAAGAAGAAAAGAAGCAAAAAATACCACTTGAAAGATACAATTGAAAATAATTGATTGATGAATCAATTATTACGGACGAACAAAAAGAAAAATCTAGTTTCATAGACACGAAATCAATTCATCATCTGTGACATCTACCCATCCTGTGATTCCAAATCAACAGATTTCTTGATCAACTCGTGAGTTGAGTAAACTAATCTAATGAAAATATTTTCATTTTTTTCTTTCTATTCGAATTAGAATATTTTTTATATTCTATAGAATTCGATTTCTATTAGAAATAGAATAAAAGAAATAGAAAAGAAATATATTATGAATATATAAACAAAAATAAAGAATAAAAACTTTGTTGTTTAACTTCATGCAACTTTGAATTCATATGGAATAAAATAGGAAAAAGATCTATGTTGACCCCCTTTTTTTTATTGTATCTAATTTGTTCTATTTTCATTCTTGATTTCTTTTAGAACAAAAGAAGAGAGTGACCTTAGAATGCCCTTTACTTCTTCACTTTGATTTTACCTTAGTAGATTTAGTAATGTGTTCCATTCTTCTAATATCTAGAACGAAAAGAAAAAGGTATTAGATCACTCGAAACTAGGATTCCTCAGTTTTTTTTCTTTTCATCATATTTTATTTTATTTATATATAAAGATCGATTCTTGTAATTAAAACAAGAAAGAACCTTAGCCTTTTTGTGTCTAATACAAGAACAACTAATCTTATTTTGAAGAAAAATGGGATTAGTTCCTTTTTTTAGTGTCTATTACTGCTATTATTGTTACTGGACGACTAACCAATTCAATTCTTTCAAATGAAAAAAAAAAAGAAGGGGTTCTAACAAAAAAGATCTTCGACAACCACAAAAAGTATATTTCTAGATTTCGCATCTAATTGAATTGTAGAAATTTTCTAATCCCCT